AATTTTTCAAAGACAAAAGTTCAGCCTCTAATTATGAATTAGTAAATTAGGTAAGGCAGAATTTTTTTGTGCAGAATAACAAACGGCGGATCAATCTTCATAAATTTCATCGTAAATTGGAAATATTCATACAAATACAAATGTGGGAGAGATCAAGAAGATGCAGGGTCGTTTATCCGCTTGGCTAGTCAAACATGAGCTAGTTCATAGATCTTTGGGCTTCGATTACCAAGGAATAGAGACTTTACAAATAAAGCCCGAGGATTGGTACTCCATTGCTGTCATTTCATATGTATATGGTTACAATTATCTACGTTCCCAATGTGCTTATGATGTAGCACCCGGCGGTTTGTTAGCTAGCGTGTATCATCTTACGAGAATACAGTATGGTGTAGATCAACCCGAAGAGGTATGCATAAAAGTATTTGTCCCAAGGGCAAAGCCTAGAATCCCGTCTGTTTTCTGGATTTGGAAAAGCTCGGACTTCCAAGAGCGGGAATCTTATGATATGTTGGGAATCTCTTATGAGAATCATCCACGTCTGAAACGTATCTTGATGCCCGAAAGTTGGATAGGCTGGCCCTTACGTAAAGATTATATTGCCCCCAATTTCTATGAAATACAAGATGCCCATTGAATGATAAGAAACTTATATTCACTTCTACGGCTCTAGACCAGATATTCAAGGAATCCTTTTACGTTCTGCTCCAGATGAAACAAAACAGAGTAACTGCACTCTCATTCGTATTCTAGGTGGGCTGGAGCTTCATTTCGATTCTCCAATTGGAAATAGATCCATTTTCTTTTTTGGGGGGTAAACAGAGCTATAGGGGGAATCCAAAGAGTTCTGTGCCATGAAGTTTGTACCGCGCACATCACTTAAGTGGGCCACGGAAAGTTACGTAATAGCGGGTGAAGAAATCAAATAAAGAAATAGAATATGAAAGAAAATATGAAATTCTGAAATAAAAATTCAGAAACGAAAAAGGATCGGATTTTTTTTGTACTGTATCTGAAATGAATCCTATCTATTATTATCCTTTAACTCCTCTAGACCAGGCTTTTGGGGTTTTCAGCTAACTGACTTCGATTCGGATATGTATGAAGTGTTAACGTTCTTTTTGAACGAAAGTAGATACAGTAACAAACAAAAAAGAAGAGGGAGCAGCATCCAATTCTTTTCTTTACTCATATATATTTTCTTTATCCATCTACAAAACGTGGCTGTATAGATATACACCTAGATGGATAAGTATGTATCATACTGTAGACTATTAACGAATAGAAATCGGGATCCATATCGATTCATTTGGATGAGTATCCATTCGATACATTAACCGCGTGTCAGGAACCAGATTTGAACTGGTGACACGAGGATTTTCAGTCCTCTGCTCTACCAGCTGAGCTATCCCGACCATTCCCAACGCATCATCCTACTGAAGTACTTGGTCTATGTCAATTAAAGAGATTCAAAAAGCACTGGAATTTCTCGGATCTTAATAAAAAAGAAGACCTTATAAATATAGGAGTAATGGTATGGACTGTGAGTGAGTCAATAATGGAAATTTTTTTCCCATAGCATAGTATGGATCGGCATTTTCACGTAGATAATATGTGTTACAAAATTTTGGAGAATAGAGAAATATTTCTGATCCGATCCATTTGTGAAAGAGTCGAATGAATAATAAACATAGCAAATTTGGAATCAATGACAAAGAAAAGAAAGAGGATAAATGGTTAGGGAGTCAAATAGGGCTTTTTATTGGGGATAGAGGGACTTGAACCCTCACGATTTCTAAAGTCGACGGATTTTCCTCTTACTATAAATTTCATTGTTGTCAGTATTGACATGTAGAATGGGACTCTATCTTTATTCTCGTCCGATTAATCAGTTCTTCAAAAGATCCATCATACTCCGGAGTGAATGACTTAATCACTGAATATTTGATTCTTCCTTCTGGAATCGATTCAGAACAATTTCAGAATTCTTCTGAAAAAAAAAAATAAGGATTCGGGTCGTGATTAATCTTTGATATTTCAGTACGTATCTAGGTCATTCTTTCTGGAGTTTCGATAGAAGGATTCCTCTACCAATGTGTAATTAATAAAGGCAACCCCGTTCGTTAGAACAGCTTCCATTGAGTCTCTGCACCTATCCATTTTTTTTATGATTTGATTTTCGCTTTCTGAACTCTTGTTTTTTTTTTGAAAATAGGATTTGGCTCAGGATTGCCCATTTTTCATTCCAGGGTTTCTCTGAATTTGGAAGTTACCACTTAGTAGGTTTCCATACCAAGGCTCAATCCAATCAAGTCCGTAGCGTCTACCAATTTCGCCATATCCCCTTTCTACTTCCTTCTCCTTATGAGACCGAGATCTCATTGTGATCCCATCCTCCTCTTTCATTTATGTTGGTCGGAACCTTGGAATTCATTAGATAATGATACTTATTCCTAGATCGAAAAAATGTCTACTCCTATTCTATTTCTTGCCTATCTTCTTTCATCTCGTTAGGAAGACTAGATGCGCATATTTGTATTTGTTTGGCCCAATCTCCAATCTGAAATGATTCTATCATTGATAGATCTGCAATTCAATATGGATGGATCTATCCCGTATGTATATATATGTCTTTCGCACTCTTATTTTTCCCGCGCTATTTTCTTTCGAATACTGGAACGGTCGATATTGATTCTTCTTTTTTGTCGTCCGTCCTATCTCCTGCCTTTCCGTATGAATTGCAACCTTATCCCTATCTTTATTTTTATCCTTATCTTATCTTTTATTTACCTAATACTCTAATCGAATTTCTATAATCTGTTATAACTGCTATAGTATAGCTATAGCTAATTATTATTAGAACTAAGAATAGTTCGAGATAATATTGTCCATAAAAAAACTCTAAGAATTTTCAATACACGATTGATTCTCTATTAAATAATGGAATTATTAACTTAAATTAATAATTAATTAATAATTATTACTATTATTAATTATAACTATTATGATAATAGTTTAATAGTTATCTATTAAATTTATTTAATTAATAGAATGAATAGAATAGAATGAATAGAATATAGCCAAGATCCCAGTGTTTTCCGAATTCCTATGCATTTTTTCTTTTTATGCGAGCCTGCTTAGCTCAGAGGTTAGAGCATCGCATTTGTAATGCGATGGTCATCGGTTCGATTCCGATAGCCGGCTTTTTTCTGTTTGTTCGATTTTTTCATGATTGATAATCACAACGTCTTCTTGAGATCAAGGAATATTGAAAAGGCCCCCCTTTTTTCTCCAAATCCAAATGTCGGATCATAGATCTATTATGTTGTAGGAACTTCCAACTATGAATAAAAAAACAGATTGGGGTATTTAGATCCATACAGAACAAATAAAGAGGGGGACATTTAACTTCCTATATATACATATACAAAATAATCCATATATTGAATACAATTTATCTCATTCTTCTTTGTAGTACTTCAGCGGATTCAGCTTCGTTTATCGTTTAGTTCAATCTTAATTTAAGTTTATTCTGTCCATTTTTTTTTCAATTTCAATAAAATAAGGAGTTTTTATGTCTCGTTACCGAGGGCCTCGTTTCAAAAAAATACGCCGTCTGGGGGCTTTACCGGGACTCACTAGTAAAAGACCTAGATCCGGAAGTGGTCTTAGAAGCCAACCGCGTTCCGGGAAAAGATCTCAATATCGTATTCGTTTAGAAGAAAAACAAAAATTGCGTTTTCATTATGGTCTGACAGAGCGACAATTACTTAGATATGTTCGTATCGCTGGAAAAGCCAAAGGATCAACAGGTCAGGTTTTACTACAACTACTTGAGATGCGTTTGGATAACATCCTTTTTCGATTGGGCATGGCCTCGACCATTCCTGGAGCCAGACAATTAGTTAACCACAGACACATTTTAGTTAATGGGCGTATAGTAGATATCCCAAGTTATCGCTGTAAACCTCGAGATATTATTACTACAAGAGATGAACAAAGATCCAGAGTTCTGGTTCAAAATTATATGGATTCAACTCCCCGCGAGGAATTGCCAAAACATTTGACTCTTGACTCATCCCAATATAAAGGGGTAGTAAATCAAATAATAGATAGTAAATGGGTCGGTTTAAAAATCAATGAGTTGCTAGTCGTGGAATATTATTCACGTCAGACTTGATCCTAATTAAATAAAAAGAACACAAAGCTTCGGACAATTTTGCCCCTTTTTTCGCCGAAGTAGAAGGGGATTTAATCCGTATTTTTCTCCGATTCGCGTATTACAACTAGTAGTGAGATTCTCACTCCTTGTCTACTCTTTTCTTTCCGAAATTTTCGGTACCCAAGTTATTAGGAAAGGAATAGAGAATCTCTAGAAAAGAAAGATCTTACCATTGGAATAATGGTATCCATTGTTATTAGATACATTGTGGTCGATAACGTTGGTGAATTAGGGGAAGGTTCGGAAAGAGAGGGATTCGAACCCTCGGTAAACAAAAGTCTACATAGCAGTTCCAGTGCTACGCCTTGAACCGCTCGGCCATCTTTCCTATATAATCTTAGGATTATGGCCCAGAAACCGATTGAATAGCGAGTTATTGATATTATTGCAATTCAGGTACGACCGATCAATTCGAAATCGAAAACTTTTCATCAAACAAAGTTAGGCTCGAGGGATAAAAAAACACCATTTTTCTCTTGTTAAAGATATTAACATTAACAAAAATAGATATCTATTTTGTCAAGACGATGATCCCTTCATCTTATTTTGATATTTATACCAGATTAAACCAATGAATTTTAATGAATCAACTAACCCTATTTTATACTATGATTACGTTTAGACTCTACTTGTAGTTAGATTAGATAGTTATATTAGACTATGGTTCTATAGGAATTCGACAACTCCTTTGTAGTTTTCGATTTCTCAACAACAACTCTTTTCATTAGCTACACCATACCATAGATCTATTACAAATTCATGAGTCGTCTATGATTTGAAAATTTCAATTGTATTGTCTATACATTCAATTCACACAAAATAGATAGTTCTTATCTAACTTATCTAAAATAGTAAGAGTTCTGTTCATTGGTATACTACATTGAAATGAAACCCAATCAATCGGGTTTCCATATTTCCTATCTATTCCTGTCCCTTTGGGACAATTGGGGTGGAGGGTCCACACCCTTTTTTTTTAGAATTCGTTTTTTAGACTTAGTCTGTTTTTATGTGATTTCGTACTGTACAATTCCTTTGTTTGTGAGATCATTTTCCCTCGAGGGGGGGTAATGAGAAGAATTTATAGAATGGATTGCAAACTATGCCTAGATCTCGGATAAATGGAAATTTTATTGATAAGACCTTTTCAATTGTAGCCAATATCTTATTACGAATAATTCCGACAACTTCAGGAGAAAAAGAGGCATTTACCTATTACAGAGATGGTGCGATTTGATTCTTTTTATTATTATTGAATTTCTTATTTACTTTTACTTTACCGCCCTTGTTCAGATTTACAAGAAAGAGACATGATTAGGGATACAAAAAAAATGGATTCTTGAAATAAACCTACGCTTGGTGAAGGTGAAGTTTGGAGATAGAACAATTCCTTCTGTCGTGTATCCCCGATTGATGCAGCCTCAGATGCTTCAATTGTCGATTCTAGTATTGAGCGAAAGGTTAAACCTATGGGTTATTTATCTATTGCAGGTCAATCCTACTCTACTAGTACCAATAGGTAGCATAGGGAAAGAAGCACTACACTATACCTAGGAATCAACAACACGAAACCTTTGTTATAAATTACCCCTTTTCCTTATTTTATTGGGATCGGGATTCACAAGAGTGGTTGGGACAACAAACATCCATCTCGTTCGTATTTTGGATACCCGTATAACCATCGAAGATTGTTGAAGTGACGAATTCCTGGAAATAGAAGGCGTTGAGGACAAAGAAATTGTTTGAGTTACCATTTCTATCTAGCATCAACATCTTTTGTGTTAAGAAAAGATAGACCTCTTGCAGGAAGGCTGGCTAGAGATTTCTTGTAAAAACACCAGCCCCCATCAGTTCATAATGAGAATATCCCAATCCTTTTTGATTCCATGGATTATTCCCCTTATTACTATGCACAGAAGGGAGGAGCCGTATGAGATGAAAGTCTCACGTACGGTTTTGGAACGGAGATTCTTTGAATAAAATGAACGACCGTAACGGATGTCGGCTCAATCCGAAGGAAATTATGCAGAAGCGTTACAAAATTATTATGAAGCTACGCGACTAGAAATTGATCCCTATGATCGAAGTTATATACTCTATAACATAGGACTTATCCACACAAGCAACGGAGAACATACGAAGGCCTTGGAATATTATTTCCGGGCACTAGAGCGAAACCCATTCTTACCGCAAGCTTTTAATAATATGGCCGTGATCTGTCATTACGTGCGACTATCTCCACTATAGAAAGGAGGAAAGAAAGATTCCATTTGCTAGTAAATACTAGGAAAAAAATAGGCTTTCTACATATGTATCGTCCAAAGCAACGATTTTTATCAGCTGTAGCAAAAAAAAGAGACTTCGTAGGAGCCGAAATACGAAGAAATGGGTACGGCCTATATACTAGATTCTATGGATAAAGGATCTAATTGAGAGAGGAAGCACCGTAAAGATCAATTAGAGAGGTTTGTTTTTGGGCCGATACAATAAGAACTGCTTACTTATGTCATGATATGATATAAAAGTTAGGAATCAACTTATGTAATAGAGTCGATCTACTAAGGTATTGAGCAGCGGTGTAGCATCAGATCCCAAAGATAGTAAGTCCTTTCTTTTTTAGAGGAAAGTCTTTTTCAAAGATTCTATATGAATTTATATATGAAATCGAGATAGTTACCTTTCAGAAGATTATAACAATAGAAGGAGATACCTATACTTCATTCTTCTGAAGGTAGGAGAAAAGAGAAAACTGATTTTTGATCAAAACAAAATGAGAGTTTGAAACTTATGTAATTAACCTCTTCTGGTTAACCGATAAAAAATCGGATCGATTTATCGTAAATCCCATTCCGTTAAAGATATGGTAGATTAAGATGGAACACCAAAAGACTGCGGAGCCGTATGAGGTAGAAAACTCTCAAGTACGGTTCTAAGGGAAGGAACTACCTATTCCGACCGAGGAGAACAGGCCATTCGACAGGGAGATTCTGAAATTGCAGAGGCTTGGTCCGATCAAGCTGCTGAATATTGGAAACAAGCTATATCGCTTACTCCAGGTAATTATATTGAAGCACATAATTGGTTAAAGATCACAGGGAGGTTCGAATAAGAATTTTTAATTCCATTAATTAGAATATGGATCCATCAATCCAATAAAATCAAATAAAATAGAGCGTTCCTCTGGGAAGAACCAATCAACGAATTTCATGATATCCCTTCTAAGATCGTTCTATTTCGTCTGATACTTTCTAAGTATCAATGATACGGATACTTTACAGAAT